TTCTAGTATTTACTAGCCAATTTGATCTTTGCTTTTTTTCCTTATTTCTATAGTGGAGATAGTCGCACGTAATGACAGATCACGGCCATATTATTAAAAGCTTGTGGTAAGAATGGGTTTCGTTCTAGTGCCCGGAAATAATATTCCAAAGCCTTTGTATGCTCTCCATTGCTTGTGTGTATAAGGCCTATGTTATAGAGTATATAACTTCGATCATAGGGATCAATTTCTGGTCGCGTAGCTTCATAATAATTCTGTAAAGCTTCCGCATAATTTCCTTCGGATTGAGCCAACATCCGTTACGGTCGTTCATTCTATTCAAAAAATCTCCGTTCCAGAACCGTACATGAGATTTTCATCTCATACGGCTCCTCCCTTCTGCGCATAGTACTAAGGGGAATAATCCATAGAATAAAAATTGAACTATTCTCATCTCATTATGAACTGAAAGGAACTAGTATTTTTACAAGAAATCTCTAGCCAGCCTTCCCGCAAGAGGTTTTTTCTTAACACCAATCATATTAGTGTTAGATATAAATGGTAACTCCAACAATTTCTTTGTTCTCAACGCCTTCTATTTCCAGGAATTAGTCACTTCAACGATCTTTGATGGTTATACGGGTATCCAAAGTACAAACGAGATGGATGTTTGTTGTCCCAACCATTCTTGTTAGTCCCGATACCGATAAGGAAAGGGGGAATTTATAACAAAGTTTTTGTGTTGTTGATTCCTAGGTGTAGTGCTTTTTCCCTTATGCCGTCTATTGGTACTAATGTAGTGTAGGATTGACCCGCAATACAGAACCCATAGGTGTAACCTTTCGCTCAATACTCAAATCAACAATTGAAACATCTGAGGCTGCATCAATCGAGGATACACGATAGAAGGAATTGTTCTATCTCCAAACTTCACCTTCACCGAGCGTAGGTTTATTTCAAGAATTTCGTTCTTTCTATACCGAACCGCGTCTCTTTCTCGTAAGACTGAGGTGAGGGCTAAAAAAAACAAGAAAAAAGAATCAAATCGCACCATCTCTGTAATAGGTAAATGCCCTTTTTTCTCCTGAAGTTGTCGGAATTATTCGTAATAAGATATTGGCTACAATTGAAGAGGTCTTATCAATAAAATTTCCATTTATATGAGATCTAGGCATAATTAGCAATCTATTCTAGAATTCTTTTCATTACCCCTCGGGGAAAATGATCCCACAAACAAAGCAAAGGAATTATACAGTACGAAATAACATAAAAACAGACTAATTTTATTCTAATAAATAGATATTAAATAGATACGGGCTTTCCGCTTAAATTGTCTCCTTTTGTTTGGGAAAGATATGAGATATTGGAATCAGATTGATTTCATTCCCATTTTTGTAGTATACCAATGAGCGGAACTATTACTATTTCATCTAAGTTAAATAACCAAGGACTTTTTTTTACTACAGATTCTGATAACTCGAGAAGTTTTGATTTGGTTATGATCCAAAGAGAAAAAAGAATGGAATAATCATTCCATGAAAAAATAGAGTAGAGTAACCATACCTTCTGTTTGCATAACGTGTATACACCACGCCATACAATCGAAATATCAAAATCCATGGGACGATTCATAAATTTGGAATAGATCTGTGGGGTAGCTGATGAATGAGAGAAGTTTTTGTTGAGAAATATTAAATGGGAAAGGAATTCTTCCTATGGAACTAGTGATCGGTCGTACCTGTACTGCAGTAATATGAATAACTCGCTATTCACTCAGTTTCTGGTCAATAATAAGATTATGTAGGAGAGATGGCCGAGTGGTTCAAGGCGTAGCATTGGAACTGCTATGTAGGCTTTTGTTTACCGAGGGTTCGAATCCCTCTCTTTCCGTTTCTGTTAATTCACCAACGTTATCGACCACAATGTATCAAATCAAATAACAATTGAAACCATTATTCCAGCAATAGGACCCTTATTTGATAGAAATTCTCTATTCCTAATTATTGTGGTTATAAAATAGGAAAGAGCAAAAAATAAAAAAAATCCTACTGTTGATCCATTTGTGATAGGTGAAAAAATGCGGATGGATTAAGGCCCTTAGATCTATTTAGTTCGGCGAAAAGGGGACAAAATTCTATGAACCTTTTTTTGTTAGGTTCAAGTCTGACGAGAATAATATTCTACGACTAACAACTCATTTATTTGCAAACCGATCCATTTACTATCTATTATTTGATTTACTAATCCTTTATATTGGAATGAGTCAATAGTCAAATGTTTTGGCAATTCCTCATGGGCGGATGAAGCAATATAATTTTGAATCAGACCTTTTGATCTTTGGTTATCCTTCGCAGTAATAATATCTCGGGGTTTGCAACGATAACTTGGTATATCCACTATACGACCATTAACTAGAATATGTCTATGGTTAACTAATTGCCTGGCTCCGGGGATGGTCGAAGCCATACCCAATCGAAAGAGGATGTTATCCAAACGCATTTCAAGTAGTTGTAGTAAAACC